CAATAAATATTTCTTGCATGTGTATACTATCACATATCATTAAAGATTATGTATGTCCAAATTGAATCGATCGAAAATAGATCTCTCGTTACTGTTCAGAGGAACAGTAATAGGTAGGGATGACAGGATTTGAACCCGTGACATTTTGTACCCAAAACAAACGCGCTACCAAGCTGCGCTACATCCCTTTCAATTGATCTACAGTATCATTGTAGAGAATCCCCGTCTTGTTTTCCACATCCTTATTCTATTTCCTCCATTGATATGCAAAATGGATCTCGGCATTTCTTTTTTTTCGTCTCATATCATATAACATATAATAAATGAATATTTTTCTCGGGAATTCTCAGACGGAAAGGGACCCATTTTTCTGCTTTAAGAAAAAGAAAAAAAATCTTATCTACCGAATCATTGCACATTTCCATTTGAATTAGGGATTCCGCACACAAATAGAAGGGGTCTTTAACTACATATACATCTCTTACCATAATGTATTACAATATGGAATACAAAAAAAAAGAAGGAGGATTTTCAATGCGAGATCTAAAAACATATCTTTCCGTGGCCCCGGTACTAAGCACTCTATGGTTCGGGTCTTTAGCAGGTTTATTGATAGAAATCAATCGTTTATTCCCCGATGCGTTGACATTTCCTTTTTTTTCATTCTAGTTATTGACATAGAAAGGGGTGAAGAAGAGTAGAGATAGAATCAAATATTTGTCTCTCGTTCCCCTCTTTTCTTGTTTTTTTTTTGGAATTCGATAGATAGAATAAGGGGCGAACGAGAAAGAAAAAAGTAGATTCAACCTCATCGAAACTCGGGTTCAGGCTCCAATTAAATTCAAAATACAGTTAAAGTTAAAAGAAAAGCGAAATGGAAATGTGGCTAGGGGAAGAGTATCATACAATACAAGATACTTAAATGAAATACTGTACTGTGAGTAGCAATATAGTTGAGTAGAAATAGAGTTAGAAATTTTTGTATTACTTACTATTTACTATATGGATTGCAACAAAATCTTTATTTCAGAATTGGATTTTGAGTTGTTAGCAATTTCTATTTTTTTTTGGTTCCTTTCTTCTTATTCGCTTTGGATCGGAAAATATAGAAAATATAAAAGTTGGGTGAATCAAAACCCGAAAGGAGGTTCATGGCCAAGGGTAAAGATGTCCGAGTAAGGGTTATTTTGGAATGTACCAGTTGTGTTCGAAACGGTGTTAATAAGGAATTGGCGGGTATTTCCAGATATATTACTCAAAAGAATCGACACAATACACCTAGTCGATTGGAATTGAGAAAATTCTGTCCCTATTGTTCCAAACATACAATTCATGGGGAGATAAAGAAATAGATATATAGATCGAACCGAGTGCTTGTGTGTCACTCTTCCAAGGAACATGAAAAAAAATTAGATAAAAAATTAGATATATATATCTATCTATTATTCATATATTTAAATAGAAACAACTAAATAGAGAAAAAAAATCCTATTAATTAATTTTATAAATCTGAATTTTAGAAATCATTTTTGATTGGATCGGAATAGGATTTTACGGATTAGGATTTTAAGGATAAGGAATAAAAAAATTATGGATAAATCCAAGCGACTCTTTTTTAAATCCAAGCGATTTTTTCGTAGGCGTTTGCCCCCGATTGGATCGGGGGATCGAATTGATTATAGAAACATGAGTTTAATTAGTCGATTTATTAGTGAACAAGGAAAAATATTATCTAGACGAGTGAATAGATTGACCTTAAAAGAACAACGATTAATTACTATTGCTATAAAACAAGCTCGTATTTTATCTTCGTTACCTTTTCTTAATAATGAGAAACAATTTGAAAGAAGTGAGTCGACCACTCGAACTACTCGTCTTAGAACCAGAAAAAAATAGGCTTACTCCTTAATTGAATCAAAATTCCAAGCAGAACTCAAAGACCTGGATGTTTTCGTCAACAAATCCAGGAATCCGTTGTGTTGTAAGAAAAAAAGAATTGGAGAAGTCAGAATAAATCTTTTTTTTATTGAGGGTGTTCGCTTATTTTGACGATTTTATCATCTTATCCCGATTTTATCATAGTAATTTCTATTCTACCTTCCCGGAGTTCATTCTCCAGAGAACTGCATTTAAAAGATTCTGGAAGATTCCTTCCAACCTCCTTATTTTATGATCTCATTGGAAATCATATAAAGACAATTACTATTTGATATAGCTATTTGTGCAAGTATTTTACGATTAAGAAGCAACTGCCCCTTATACAGATTGTATAGTAATCTACTATAAATATAGGATACTCTATTTCGCCGAATTACTGCATTTATTCGAGTGATCCACAAACGACGAACATCTCTTTTTTTCCTATCTCTATCATAATGAACCGAAGCCAAAGCTCTTATTTTCTGTTGAGTAATTGTTCGAGTAAGTCTTGAATGAGCCCCGCGAAAGCTTGATGCAAATAAACGAAGTTTTGTTCTACGTCTCCGAGCTATATATCCTCGTCTAATTCTGGTCATTGAATAAATGAAACTTTGATGAATAACTAATTGATTTCCTTTCTTTCAGTTATTCATTTCCCCTTTCCTAGTCTATTAATAACAAAACGGATTCTTCCAATTTATAAGAGGAAAATTCCAACGGCTTTTGCTACTATAACCTTCCCGACCGCGCCTTTTTCCTTTTTTCTAGGCGCATTGTAAATAAAATAAAGTAGTAAATAGAAATAGATAAACAAATTGTGGGTTCCATCGTCTCTATGGTTACTTCTTAAACGGTGAGGTCCTTTCTATACACCGGAGCCCTTTCCTCCATTTAATCAATGCTATTGTATTGGTAACTTGTACAGTTACCACTCTTTGGCTCTACCCATGAATTTTCCAGTAATAGGTCTTTCATAACGAGATATACCTTATACAGTAACGGTATTTAATTATGAAGTTTGGTTGGGTAGCTGACCCTGTTAGTCCGTTCTTGCAAGAGTAGAAACATAATCTTTCCGCTTTTTAAATAGGATTTCCCCCTAGGATTTTCCCCCGCTTAATGGATAACTATTTGTTCCCAATGGGGAATTCTTTCTCATCTTAAATTGCAAATTGAAGTGATTGACTTTGCACCAATGGAAACCATAAATTTCATACACAATAGAAAGATAGGATAGATCTATCCTTTTTAGTTTTCGATAGTGAATGGAGTTCTTCCATTCTATCCGATTCCATGGTACTGATCATTGATATTGGAAAATTTCTTTTCTTTCTTTTGTTTTGTCTCAACCCATGATTTAAACGAGTCGCACATACACCCTCGTACATGTTCCTCGGCGCTGAGGGCATCCCCCAAGAGCGGGGGATTTCGTGACGTTTCTGATTGGCTGTCTTGGGTTTCTAATAAGTTGTTTAATAGTTGGCATGCTGAATTATACATTAGGGGTTGGTTTAGATCGATCCTAACCGGACGATTATGAATTTCTTCTATTTAATAGATTAATAGAAGATTAAACCCTTACGAAGTAAGAAGATCAAATCAGAAATCGTGTATTTGCGTGAAATCACTGCTATTTTTTATACAACCGCTACAAGATCAACAATTCCATGAGCTTGGGCTTCTGTTGCTGACATAAAAACATCCCTTTCCATGTCTTCGGATATAACCCATAAGGGCTTGCCTGTTCTTTGTACATAAACCCTTGTAAGGGTTTCGCGCAGTTTCAGTAGTTCTTCCGCTTCCAGGATAAATTCGACGGTTTGTGCCTCATAAAAAGCGGCAATAGGTTGATGGAGCATTACCCTGATTATATAGATAAGATAACATAATAAAATGATATAGATAATATAACATAATAAAAGATTCCTATAGCTCGACGATCTGGGGAGGGGAAGAGAGAAAGAATAAGAAAAAGATAGAATTGAACAACCGTACGGGCATTTTTGGGCATTGCATATGGCTCTTCAATGGACTTCACTTTTTTACCTTTCATCGAAGAAAGAGAAAATATGGGGTCTCTTATACCCAGATCGGTAAATGATCCAATTACCACCCTTCTTTTTTTTGGAGGAGTTAAAAAATACTATGATAGCCCCGTTGCTTTCTATATTTATTTCGGTTGTTATTCAGCAATCCCAAAGTTTCTTTCTTTTTTTCTTTTCGTACTCTTTGATAACCTAAATCCTGTTAATAATCCTCTTGTGTGAAAAAAGTTTGTGATGCTGAAATAGGCCTACGATAGGTAAGATAAAGTCGTAAATACCCTTCCTTTGTCTCATACTACTCTTTCGATATATAATCGAAAATTTTTTGAAAAAAAAAACAATAAAGAATTTGGATATCGAATTCGAAGTGCCATGCTATTATTACTGAATATTAATAATTCATATGGTGAAGGCATAGTCTTCTTTTTTCTCTCAAATAAAAAACTCATTGGCGCTAAGCGTGAGGGAATGCTAGACGTTTGGTAATTTCTCCTCCGACCAGGATAAAAGACCCCATTGAGGCGGCCAATCCCATGCATATTGTGTGTACATCTGGTCGCACAAATTGCATAGTATCATAAATAGCTATTCCGGGTATTACCCAGCCGCCAGGAGAGTTTATAAACAAATAAAGATTCTCGATATCATTCTCTATACTGAGATATACCATAAGAGCAATAAGTTGATTCGAGATCTCGCTATCAACTTCTTGGCCTAAAAAAAGTAATCTTTCTCGATAAAGTCGGTTGATAAGGATCAAATTGTAGCCTTTACCTTTAGTAGTCGTACAAGCACCTTTTGATACATACGGTTTACCGTGCGAAAAAAATCAATATGTAAACTCCAGTCGAACTAACTTTTCATTGATGTATTTTTTCATCGAGATCCGATTCAAAAATCACGATGTCATTTTCTTGTTCCTGAATGGTCTTTTTCAATTTTTTTAGGTTTATGCTCTATTCCGAGTAAGGATCTGCCCGATTTGGATTTGTACATATAGGACAAATCACCCCAATACCACGTCTTTTTTTTGCTATTACTCCCCCTTTTTTTTTTCAATTCATTTCTTTCATGCCTTCTGTTAAATGTTAAATATTCGACGTATTTCTATTCATTCCCTTTTGGATTTGATTGATTAACAGTTTGAGATCATTCCTATTTAACGAAATCGAATCGTTTATGATATAAGTAAGAATCATAAATATATTACCAATTGGGTTTTTTAAACGGAGCCTGGATACTTCATTTTATTGGTCCAGCCAAGCCGACCATAAATTATTTTAATTGCTAATATTATATTAATCTAGATACTTCCTCACAAAACGGATCTACTTGCACTTCATTGCGCTTCACGCTACAAATTTTTGATAATTCCATTTGTTTTTTGGGGTGAAACAGAGGATATCTCCATCGAGGGAGAGAATGGGGAAATCCCATATGACCCAAGATATCTGACAAGTCGCATTATACGTCAACCCAAGATGCATCTTCCTCTCCGGGACCTCGAAAAGGTACTTTTGGAACACCAATAGGCATAAGCATAAACTGAAAGAAAAAAGAATTAAGTACTCGATTTCACTTTGATGTGGAAGCGCAATAATGTGCTTATTATCTTAACGACCTTTATCATATTTTATATATAGATTGAATAAGTTCAGAAAATAAAGTAAAGGAAAACAGAATGAAGAAAGGAAAATTCTTACGAATGGCCCTTTGAATGATGACCAAATATAGATGCATTCGCTCATAGAAATGGGAATCAACCCCCATTGCGTATTGGTACTTATCGAGTATAGAATAGATCTGCTTCTCTTTTTTCCTACGAACCGAACTGTTCCATTATTACTAAATACTAAAAGAATAGAACAAATATTAATCCTTTTTCCGAGCTAATCGGTTGAAAAAAAAAAGGGCGGTCCATAGCATAGTTTTTTTTTCAATGCAATAATGCAATAAAGTTACATAGTGTCTATTTTTTGTTGATAAAGGGGTATTCCCATGGGTTTGCCTTGGTATCGTGTTCATACCGTCGTATTGAATGATCCCGGTCGTTTGCTTTCTGTCCATATAATGCATACAGCTCTGGTTGCTGGTTGGGCCGGTTCAATGGCTCTATATGAATTAGCAGTTTTTGATCCCTCCGACCCCGTTCTTGATCCAATGTGGAGACAAGGTATGTTCGTTATACCCTTCATGACTCGTTTAGGAATAACCAATTCATGGGGCGGTTGGAGTATTACAGGAGGAACGATAACGAATCCGGGTATTTGGAGTTACGAAGGTGTAGCTGGGGCACATATTGTGTTTTCTGGCTTGTGCTTCTTGGCAGCTATTTGGCATTGGGTGTATTGGGATCTAGAAATATTTGGTGATGAACGTACAGGAAAACCTTCTTTGGATTTGCCTAAGATCTTTGGAATTCATTTATTTCTCTCCGGAGTAGCTTGTTTTGGGTTTGGCGCATTTCATGTAACAGGATTGTATGGTCCTGGAATATGGGTGTCCGACCCTTATGGACTAACTGGAAAGGTACAGGCTGTAAATCCAGCGTGGGGTGTGGAAGGTTTTGATCCTTTTGTTCCAGGAGGAATAGCCTCTCATCATATTGCAGCAGGGACATTGGGCATCTTAGCAGGCTTATTCCATCTTAGTGTCCGTCCGCCTCAACGGCTATACAAAGGATTACGTATGGGCAATATTGAAACCGTTCTTTCCAGCAGCATCGCAGCTGTCTTTTTTGCAGCTTTTGTTGTTGCTGGAACTATGTGGTATGGTTCAGCAACTACCCCCATCGAATTATTTGGTCCCACCCGTTATCAATGGGATCAGGGATACTTTCAGCAAGAAATATATCGAAGAGTTAGTGCTGGACTAGCCGAAAATCAAAGTTTCTCAGAAGCTTGGTCTAAAATTCCTGCAAAATTAGCTTTTTATGATTACATCGGAAATAATCCGGCGAAAGGGGGATTATTCAGAGCGGGTTCAATGGATAACGGGGATGGAATAGCTGTCGGGTGGTTAGGACACCCTATCTTTAGAGATAAAGAAGGGCGTGAACTTTTTGTACGTCGTATGCCTACTTTTTTTGAAACATTTCCAGTTGTTTTGGTAGACGGAGATGGAATTGTTAGAGCCGATGTTCCTTTTAGAAGGGCAGAATCGAAGTATAGTGTCGAACAAGTAGGTGTAACTGTTGAGTTCTATGGTGGCGAACTGAATGGAGTCAGTTATAGTGATCCGGCTACTGTGAAAAAATATGCTAGACGTGCTCAATTGGGTGAAATTTTTGAATTAGATCGTGCTACTTTGAAATCCGATGGTGTTTTTCGTAGCAGTCCAAGGGGTTGGTTTACTTTTGGACATGCTTCGTTTGCTCTGCTCTTCTTCTTCGGACACATTTGGCATGGTGCTAGAACCCTGTTCAGAGATGTTTTTGCTGGTATTGACCCAGATTTGGATGCTCAAGTGGAATTTGGAGCATTCCAAAAAATTGGAGATCCAACGACAAGAAGACAAATAGTCTGATGCAACATTGCTCTGTTATTTTTCACTTCTGGCTTCTATTTTCTGTTTGTGATTTTACATAAGGTACTGGAGAAATCTGGATTGAAATCGCCGCCTTTTCCCTTTTCTTTGATTCTTCTTTTTTCTTTAATTCGGGAGATAATCCCAAATAAACAGGTATGGAAGCTATAATTGTAAACCGCGATCGAATTTATGGAAGCATTGGTTTATACATTCCTCTTAGTTTCGACTCTAGGGATCATTTTTTTCGCTATCTTTTTTCGAGACCCGCCTAAAGTTCCAACTAAAAAAGTGAAATGATTTTTCATTATCCCAATTGACGTAATGGGCCTCCCAATATTGCAATATTGGGAGGCCCATTACGTCAACTAGTCCCCGTGTTCTTCGAATGGATCCCTTAGTTGTTGAGAGGGTTGCCCAAAAGCAGTATATAAGGCGTACCCAGTAAAACTTACAAGTAAACCAGATATAGAGATGGCGACTAGGGTTGCTGTTTCCATTCTTATATAATTTCAAGACCCCAATGGATCTATGATAAGATCGTTTATTTACAACAGAATGGTATACAAAGTCAACAGATCTCTCAATGAATACAAAATAGGATTTATGGCTGCACAAACTGTTGAGGGTAGTTCTAGATCTGGTCCAAGACGAACTGCTGTAGGGGATTTATTGAAACCATTGAATTCGGAATATGGTAAAGTAGCTCCTGGATGGGGAACTACTCCTTTGATGGGTGTCGCAATGGCCCTATTTGCGATATTCCTATCTATTATTTTGGAGATTTATAATTCTTCCGTTTTACTGGATGGAATTTCACTGAATTAGAGTTACAAGAACCACAAAATCCTAGCTTTTAAATACAAAAAGGGAAGGTCCCGGATTTCCATTTTAGCTCATTTTTTTTGGTAGTTCGACCGCGCAATTTTTTTGTTTCTGTATTTCCGGAATATGAGTGTGTGACTTGTTAGAATTGATCCTATTGATAGTACAGAGAATGGGTCTGTGGTCTTGATAGAGACGGTTTTACCCCGTCGGATATTTATTCTAGTATCTGGAGCACGGAATACATGAAATAGATCACGAAGTATTCGAACTATGATTCATACTTAATATTCAGACCTCGCGGCCGGATTCCAAAATTAGAAAAAGTTCGAAATTGAAAGAAGAAAAATCTTTCAAATTCCCATTTCTGCTTTGATTTTGCTCAAAGAACAAACGTTTCTTTGTATTTTTAGTAAGTTTATCTATTCTCCTCGTTGAATAAATGATGCTCCAATGGTTCTTACTCGGGGAATCTTTGGACTTAGTTTGAAGGTTTTATTAAATCATCGTGGTTCTAGTATGAATCTGAGGTTTCAATTGATTCATAGGGTCTTAACAAGAGAATTCCTATCAATAATAAAGAAAACAAAAGTAAAACCGCATTCCATACAAATAAAAATAACAAATCAAAGAAAAAGAAATAGGTAAATAGAAGATTCAAGAGGCCTGTAACGATCAACATAAAGACAAGTGAGCCGACTTGATTTTTTGGCATTCTAATTATAACCACAAAGACGAGTTGTTTGAGCTGTACGAGATGAAATTCTCATATACGGTTCTCGGAGGGGGAGTCTCCTCGGTTTACCTATCTCAATAAAGTTTACGATTGGTTCGAAGAACGTCTCGAAATTCAGGCGATTGCAGATGATATAACTAGTAAATACGTTCCTCCTCATGTCAACATATTTTATTGTCTAGGAGGAATTACGCTTACTTGTTTTTTAGTACAAGTAGCTACAGGCTTTGCTATGACTTTTTACTACCGTCCGACCGTTACTGAGGCTTTTGCTTCTGTTCAATACATAATGACGGAAGCTAACTTTGGTTGGTTAATCCGATCGGTTCATCGATGGTCGGCAAGTATGATGGTCCTAATGACAATCCTGCACGTATTTCGTGTGTATCTCACAGGTGGTTTTAAAAAACCCCGCGAATTGACTTGGGTTACAGGCGTGGTTCTGGCTGTATTGACCGCATCTTTTGGTGTAACAGGTTATTCTTTACCTTGGGACCAAATTGGGTATTGGGCAGTCAAAATTGTAACGGGCGTACCGGAAGCGATTCCGGTAATAGGATCGCCTTTAGTAGAGTTATTGCGCGGAAGTGCTAGTGTGGGACAGTCCACCTTGACTCGTTTTTATAGTTTGCACACTTTTGTATTACCTCTTCTTACTGCCGTATTTATGTTAATGCATTTTCTAATGATACGTAAGCAAGGTATTTCTGGTCCTTTATAAAGAATATAGATCATAGAGATTTGTAATCAATCATTTATCTTATTACCTTACTTGGGGGAGGAACAATAATATTTCATTGCTAAGAATATGGATTATTGACAAAGAATAAGACATGTATTTGGAAATTTTCCCTCAACTCCACAATATTGTATTATTTATTTGACATGGACGAATAGTTGAAGGGAATTCTCCGAAGAGAAAATGGATTATGGGAGTGTGTGACTTGAA